TTCTCACTATCAGTTGACAAAGTTGAAGCTCTTCTATCTAATTATTTTTATCCGTCGGTTTTGTGAGTAAACCAAAAAAGCAAACATAAATCAATCATATGATTTTAAAGATTGTTTATTGTACAATTTAAAATAAGTCTTTTTTCTTCTCTTAAGTTTGAGTAAAATAAACTTCCAGTTTATTGTTTATTATAACCAGGTATGTAATCCAGCGAGAACCCTTTGAATCAAATAATAAAGTAATGGAAATAATGATTTGATTCAAAGGGTTCTCGCTGGATTACACGAAGTTTTATTATATACACTTCTACTGTCTTATGTTTATTTTGTATTTATCAAGTCCTTTTTTTTATCTTTAATTCAATTAGATGTTAATGTAAATGAACCATAACTATGCAACCCTATTCCTAATAAATTAACCCCAAAATAGCATATCCAAATTATAAGAAAGCCCATCGAGGCTACAATTGCCGAATTTACACTTTCAATATTTTTATTTGTTCGAGTATGTAAATAAATCGAAAATAGGGTCCACGTAATAAATGCCCAAGTTTCCTTTGGATCCCAATTCCAATATGATCCCCATGCTTCATTAGCCCATACTGCTCCCGAAAGAATACCTATGGTTAAAAAGATAAACCCTAGACTAATAATACGATAACTCCAAAGATCCAATTGTTGAATTAATTGAAACCTGTAATAATTCCTAGAAGAAAGAAAAAAGGTGTTTGGTAAAAGATTATTTTTTTCTCTCACGTATTGAAGCTCACCCACGGAAAACGACTCATTTACGCGATTATTGCTTTTACTAAAAATCCTTAGGAATTTTCGAAAGGTAATGACTAGAAGAGCTAGTGATAATAATGATCCGCATAAAAGAGCTGCATAGCCCAATACCATCATACTTACATGCATCATTAACCAATGGGATTGGAGAGCTGGTACTAATATTTCGGATTGATGCATTTCAGTTAAAAGACCCGAAGTAGCAAAACCTTGGGTAAAAATAGCACTTGGTGTGGTTATTGCGTTTAAATTTAAAAAGTTTTTATATTTTTTAAAATACGGAACCATATGAATAATGGAGAAACTCCATGAAAGAAAGATTAATGATTCATATAAATTACTTAATGGTAAATATCCTAAATAAATCCAACGAGTAATTAATAATCCTGTTATACAGAAAAAAGTCACTATCATCCCCTTTTCTGACGAATCATATAGTCGTACGATTTCATCGACTAATAAGGTTATCAAATGAAGTGTAATTACAATTGAAACGACTGAAAAGGATATATGAGTTAATATATGCTCTAAAGTTGAAAATATCATAAAAAATTTTAAATTAAAAAAGGAAAGTTCCTCAATTTATAGGATAGGAATTTAAATCAAGAATTGAATTCAGTATAGGACTTATTCTTTTAGAAGATGTCATGCCGCCACTCGGACTCGAACCGAGATGCTCTAGCACTGCTTCCTAAGAGCAGCGTGTCTACCGATTTCACCATGGCGGCTTGTTCGAAATTATAATAACCTATTTTTATTCAATCGTCGAGATTGAAGTAGTCAAGTCAATGCAATATATATTTAGGAAAGATTAAAATTAAGATTGCTGAATAAAAACTTTTTTTAAATTAGAATCTTAATCTTAATGTAACGATTTTCCATTTTAATAATAATCTTTATTTTTATTGGTCTATTTTTTATTAGAGTGTTAGAATGTTCGTTTTATTTAACTTAAAATATGGGATTTTAAAAAACTTTATTATTTTATGCTCAAATAAAATCTAATTGGTCTAACTTGATAGTTATTCTATGGATTGAACTCAAAACATTCGTTCTCATTTGCATTTTCTTTTGACTTAGTTTTTTAATAATTCATTTGTTACTGATTTATTTTATGACTCTCAAAAAATGCATTTTTTCGAAGACATAAAATAAAAAAAGGCTTTTTATGTATCAGAATTTTGTTGATATATGCGGGAGATTGTAACTCTTTGCATAGCTTTGTATTAAATGTCAGTGTTAGTTTTAATTGTATAGAGAATTTGTCTTAAGATTTAACAAACAAGATATTGTTAGTTTTTGGGTCAAGCTAGGTATATTATGTAATAAAGATTTTCAATTTCTATTATAAGTATATCGTATTTCATATCATAATTTATCGTACTTCAAAAAAAGATCATTTTTTTTTTTATTTTAAAATCAATTTAATTTTATAAATCAATAAATCAATTTATGTATATTACTTAATATATATATTTTATATTTCTTGATTGATCTTTCTTTCATTGGAAACATAGGGTCTAAAATTGGCATATTTTTCGTATAATCGTATTTTTAGTATAATCACTTAAAAAAAGGTTTTTCTTATTTGGTTTAAATTAAACATTAGCATTAGGGATATATCGTAATAATAATTTATCGAAAAGAATGGTTTAGAAAGTTATAAAACACATTTTAAACTTAATTAATTAGTTTTGACTACAAATTATATACAAATTATATATATTTTCTTATATATTAATTTAATAATTCTATATTAGTTTAATAATAATAAGTATATTAGATCCACTAAATACTATAGTTAAGGTATTATGGTATAAAATAATATAAATAAAAGAGATAATTTTTGATTCTTGAATCGATGGGGATTCTTTTTTTCCCCACCCTAAAAAAAAAACAATAAAGCATACTCAAAAGAAAGATTAATCTTGTGCTTGCGTTTATTCTTTTTTCAAACAAAAGAGTATATAATTTAAATTTATATTTATATAATTTAAAATTTCAATTTAGTAGACACAAGAATCCTTTTTTTTTATAAAAGCGAAACTAATTCAATTTACTATTGCTATTGGTCCGGTCAAAACAAAACATTAGAAAATATCTATTTTTCCTTTTATTTCTATTTAGATATTTTTTTATTATATATTTATCTATATTAATACATAATAGAATATTTAAATTTCAATTAAGTTAATATAATTTAGAATTTTTATAATTTTTTGAGTATTAGTATTATTTAAAATTAATTTTTTATATAAATATAAATTAAGTATTTAATTAAGTATTTTTAAGTATTTAAAGTATAAAGTATTAATTTTGATTCTAAAATTCTAATAAGATTCTAAAAGTATTAATTTTTATTAGTTATTAGAATATAATACAAATTCTTATAAATCTTTTTAACTTAGAATTATTTTATAATTCTAAAAAAAAACTTATAAAGAAATTATAAAAAATTCTAAATTCTAAAAAATTTACAATTAGAAACAAATTAAACTTATTACTTTTCGAGCCAGAACAACTCAGATTATTCCAGTCTTTGATTATTTATTTGTTGCATAAAAAAAACTTTTTGAATTCCTTGTAGAAAGAGATTTACCTAACGAAAAAGCTTTCAATGCTGCCCAATATCCTTTCTTTTTCCAAATATTTTTACGAATCCGCTTTTTTGAGATAGAAGTACGTTTTTTCGGAACTGCCATTAAAAATTATAATAAGTTTTTAATCCCTATAGTTGAATGTCAAAGACATCTATTGTTCAAAACTAATTGTTCTTTATTATTAATTATCTAGCTATCTATTTATTTTATAGATTGTACTCCCTTCATAAAAACATGAATATAGAAAAATCGCGTAACTAAATAAATAAAAAAAATCAAAAAGTACTGGGAACAAAAAAAAAAAAAAATACAAACAAAAAAACTATACCCTTCTTTATATCTCTATTTTATATCTCTGTCTAGTTTATTTTTATCGCCTTACATTGATTTGATTTATATAGGTAATAAAAAGGACAAAAATACATAATAAAAAAGATCCAAAGTTTTACTAAACCAACCCTTTTTCTATTAATTATTAAATTAATTGGTCAAGCTCGAAAAAAGAGCAAGAGTATATCTAATTTTAATTTTAAAATGTGCAAGAAACTAGTACTTAATCTCTTATCTGTTAAAAACTAAAAACGCCAAGATAAATAATTTTCTAAAAAATATTTTACTAATTCCTCCTTTTAATTTTATGTAAAGTCAAGTTTTGGATGTCATAGTTTGTAGATCAGAGCTTTTCCTAAAAATAGAAAAGTTTAATATTAAAATAATATTACAATAAAAGACAATCAATTAGTTCCAAAATCCATTTTTAGAATAACCCCCCCAAAAAAGAAATAACTTTTGAGGAATAAGTTCTAGTTTTTTTATGATTCAGATCAAATACTGATTTTGGTGTAATTATTTATCTTTGCTTTATCAATATATATATAAATTAGTGTAATACGAAATAATAATGAAAATGGAGATTTCCTTTTTATTTTTTTGGATATTCATCAAATTTGACTTAATAATAATTGAATTTTAAAATTTTACTAAAACTACTATTTTTTTTTTTCATCTTTTTCATTCAATAGTAATTTGTTCATATCATTTGACCAATTTTAACCTCTTGATTTGAAATATTTAAAATAGTTGAAAAAGATTCAGAATAATTCTAAAATTCTATATTTTATTTTGTCTATTATTATATTAAGTTTTTATTTTATTAATTGACCCCTTTCGTTTCAAAAGAAATAAGAACCGGTAAATCAGAAACAATTAATTAAGATAAAAATAAAAAGAATCTTTTTTTTATTTATTTTTATGGAATATATATATCAATATTCGTGGGTTATAGCTTTCATCTCACTTCTAGTTCCTATATTAATAGGAGTAGGGCTTCTACTTTTTCCAACGGCAACAAAAGATCTTCGCCGTATATGGGTTTTTCCAAGTGTTTTATTGTTAAGTATAGTTATGCTTTTTTCAACCTATCTAACTATTCAACAAATAAATAACCCTTCTATCTATCTATCTATATGGTCTTGGACTATAAATAATGACTTTTCTTTAGAATTTGGCTATTTGGTTGACCCACTTACTTCTATTATGTTAATATTAATTACTACTGTTGGAATTTTGGTTCTTATTTATAGTGACAATTATATGTCTCATGATCAGGGATAT